GAAGGTTTTCCTGTGCGTTCATCGCAAAATATTTCTAGATCCCAGTATACCCAATGCCAGATAGCTGCCAAAAAGCATAAACCAGAAAACACAATATGTGCACCAGCTACACCTTCATAACTCCAAATACCCGGATTCGTTGCAGTACCCCCTGTGATACTCCAACCACCCCACGAATTGGTAATTCCTAAACGAGTCATGAAGGGTATAACAAACATACCCTGTCTCCACATTGGATCAAGAACGGGGTCAGAAGGATCAAAAACTGCTAATTCATACAGAGCCATCGAACCGGCCCAACCAGCAACCAGAGCTGTATGCATTATATGAACAGAAAGCAACCGGCCGGGATCATTCAATACAACGGTATGAACACGATACCAAGGCAAACCCATAGAAATACCCCTTTATCAAAGATAAATAGACACTATGTAACTTTATTGCATTGGAAAAGACTGTACTATGACTATTCTATGTACCTCCCTTGCTCAGTGGATTATTTCCGAACAAGGGCTAATATTTGTTCTATTCTGTTGGTAATAAAATAATGGAACAACTCTGTTCGTAGGAACAAAGCTAAGCAGATTTATTCTATACTCGATAAGTACCAATACGCAATGGGGGTTGATACCAATTTCTCTGAGCGAATGCGTACATACTTATTAATCGTTCTATTCATAAAAATTGGACTTTATTCATTCGGTTTTTCTTTATGATTTTTTCGAATCTATGGATAAAATAAATACAAGATAAAAACCAATATATATTATATTCTAAAGACACTAAAATCATTTTGTTACGTTTCCCCATCAAAGTAAAATACAGTACTTAGTTCTTTTTTCTTTCATTTAATGCCTATTGGTGTTCCAAAAGTACCTTTTCGAAGTCCTGGAGAGGAAGATGCATCTTGGGTTGACGTATAGTGCGACTTGTCCGACATATTGGGTCATATGGGATTTTATTTTCCCGTTTTCTCCCCCGATCGAGATATCCTCTGTTTCGCCCAAGAAAGATTCGGTGAATCATCCAAAATTTGGAGCGTGAAGTTCAATTAGATTTAGATCCATTTTAGGGGATTAATATTACATTGCTTCGAATAATTTATGGTTGACTTGGTTGGACTAAAAAATGAAGTATCCAGGCTCTGTTTAGAAAAAACCAATGGATTGGTAATATATCTACGATTCCTAGTTTTAGAATAAATGATTGCTATTTGGCTTATTTGTCAAGCGAGTTAGTGTTACTAACTATTTGGTAAGAAGGTATGAAATACATTCATTACAAAGGGGCAGAAAGTCATAATAAAAAGAAATGGTAATGGAGGCCTTTGTCCTATATGTACAAAAAAAACTCGGGCAAATCTTTACTCAGAGTAGAGCATAAACCTAAGAAGCTGAAAGAGACCCAATCAGTAACAAGAAAATACCATCGTGATTTGGATTGAATCTCGATGAAACAATACATCAATGAGAAGTTAATTCAATGAGTTTAGTGACGTTTTGACTTTTTATTATATATATTTAGTCAAAATAAAATTCAAATAAAGTAGTCAAAACTCGTATCTATTGAAGAAGAAAAACCCTTTCGTTAGAAGACAGAAAGAGTCTGTTATGAGAAAAGAAAGAGGACTGGAATCTATACATTGATTCTTTTTTTCACAATTTTTTTGAACCGTATGCATCAAAAGGTGCATGTACGGTTTCTAAGGGATACACTTGGACCCTAATCAACCGACTTTATCGAGAAAGATTACTTTTTTTAGGCCAAGCGGTTGATAGCGAGATCTCAAATCAACTTATTGGTCTTATGATATATCTCAGTATCGAAGATGATACCAAAGATCTGTATTTGTTTATAAACTCTCCAGGGGGCTGGGTAATACCTGGAGTAGCTATTTATGATACTATGCAATTTGTGCGCCCAGATGTCCACACAATATGCATGGGGTTAGCCGCCTCAATGGGATCTTTTATCCTGGTCGGAGGAGAAATTACCAAACGTTTAGCATTCCCGCACGCTTGGCGCCAATGGTTTTTTTTGAGACAAAAAACAAAAAAGAAGACTATGCCTTCGCCCTATAAAATATGAATAGTAAGTAATAATAGACTATTAAGTAATAGTAGCATGGCACTTCGAATTCGATATGATAAATTTTTGCACTGTCAACAAATTAGATTATGTATCGAGAGGGTAGTATGAGATAAAGGATATTTCCGATTTTCTCTTATTTTATTTATCGGGCGTCCAGTTCAGCGTCACAAGCTCTTTTCTTTTTGGCTCTTAACACTATTTATATTATGTAAAGAGTAGGAAAAAAACAAGATTTTTACTTATTTTTATTTGATTTGATTGGATCAAAAAGAAACTTTGGGATTGCTGAATTACAGACAAAAAAAAAATAATTAATATATTAAGGCAACGGAGCCATCATAGTATTTTTAACTATTACAAAAAGAAGGGTGGCATTTTGATCATTTGACCACCTGGGTCTAATATATTAGTCTCTTTCTTGAATGGCATGGAGAGGTCAATTTGAGTGTAGAGCCGTATGCATATGCAATGCACAAAAGATGCCCGTACGGTTATTTAATTCTATCTTTTTCTATTCTTTTTTATCTTTCTTTTCTTCATCATCATCCCGCGAGACAGAGGGACTTTTTATTATGTTATATCATCAGGGTAATGATCCATCAACCTGCCAGTTCGTTTTATGAGGCACAAACGGGAGAATTTATCCTGGAAGCGGAAGAACTGCTAAAACTGCGCGAAACCCTCGCAAGGGTTTATGTACAAAGAACAGGCAAACCCTTATGGGTTGTATCTGAAGACATGGAAAGAGATATTTTTATGTCTGCAACAGAAGCACAAGTTTATGGAATTGTCGATCTTGTAGCGGTTGAATGAAAATAACATGGATTTCACGCAAATCTATGATTTGCGATTTTATCTCTGAGTTTATTTAAAGGAATTCATAATCATCCGGTTAGGATCAATCTAAACCAGTCCATTATGTATACAATTCAGTATGCCAACTATTAAACAACTTATTAGAAATACAAGACAGCCAATCAGAAAGGTCACGAAATCCCCCGCTCTTCGGGGATGCCCTCAGCGTCGAGGAACATGTACTCGGGTGTATGCGCGACTCGTTTAGATCATATCATGATCTGGCACAAAAGCCATTTCCAGTATCAATGATCAGTACCAGCGGATAGGATAGAACAGAAGCAGGGACTACATTCACTATTTAAAAAAATAATAAAATCTATCCTATCCCCCCATTGGATTATGGATGAATTTTATGGTTTCTCTCGGTCCAAATCCAATCAAGATGAGAAGCAATTTTCCATTGGTAACAAACGGTTATCCATTAAGCGGAGGAAAGCTTATTTTAAATAAAGATTGGGTTCCTACTCTGGCAAGAACGGAATAAGAGGGTCAGCTACCCAGCTAATTTTCATAATTAAATACCGTTACTGTATAGCTAGATCTCGTTGTGAAAGACCTATTACTAGATAATTCATGGGTAGAGCCAAAAAGGATGAACTATACAAGTTACCAATAACGTTGATTAAATGAAGGAAAGGCTCCGGTGTATAGACAAGACCTCAGCGTTTAAGAAGTCACCATAGAAACGATGGAACCCACTATTTCTTTCTCTTTATCCATTTATAGTTTTTATTTACTCTATTTTTTACACTTATCGCAGAATACAATTTCTTATTTCGCAGTGAAATGCCTAAAAAAACAAAAAAATCGTGGTTGGGAAGGTTATAGCAGCCAAAGCCAGTGGAATTTTTAGTTTATACATTGGAAACATCCGTTTTGTTATTACTAAATTAGGAAAGGGTAAAAGACTAACTGAAAGAAAAGAAATCAATTAGTTATTCGTCAAAGTTTCATCTATTCAATGACTAGAATTAGACGGGGATATATAGCTCGTAGACGTAGAACAAAAATTCGTTTATTTGCGTCAAGCTTTCGGGGGGCCCATTCAAGACTTACTCGAACTATTACTCAACAGAAAATAAGAGCTTTAGTTTCGGCTCATCGGGATCGGGGTAGTAAAAAAAGAAATTTTCGTCGTTTGTGGATCATTCGGATAAACGCAGCAATTCGCGAAGGGTTCGTATCCTATAGTTATAATAGATTAATACATAATCTGCACAAGAGGCAGTTACTTCTTAATCGTAAAATACTTGCACAAATAGCTATATCAAATAGGAATTGTCTTTCCATGATTTCGAATGAAATAATAAAAGAAGTAGATTCTAAAAAATCTACCGGAATAATTTAAACGGAGTTTCCCGGAGTTTCTTCCCCGGGAAGGTAGAATTTAAATTCCTATGATAAAATATGATTAAAGTAGTCAAAATAAATGAACGCATTCAATAAAAAAAGCTTTCTCCGATTTGTTTTTTTCTTACCACACGATAATCAAATCTAGATCGTCGAAAAAACACTAATCTGCGTTTGACTTCGGATTAAAATTATGATGAGTCAAGTGAAGAAAGATTAAGCCTATTTATTTCTGGTTCTAAGACCAGTAGTTCTAGCAATCGACTCGTCGGTTCTTTCAAATTGTTTCTCATTATTCAGAAAGGGTAACAAAGATAAAATACGAGCTTGTTTTATAGCAATAGTTATTAATCGTTGTTGTTTCAAGGTCAATTTATTCACCCGTCTAGATAATATTTTTCCTTGTTCACTAATAAATCGACTAATTAAACTCATGTTTCTATAATCAATTCGATCCCCCGATTGAATCGGGGGCAAACGCCTACGAAAAGATCGCTTGGATTTAAGAAAAGATCGCTTGGATTTATCCATGGTTTGTTTGTTTTTGTTTATTCCGTATCTCGAAAATCCTATTTCCTATTTCTTAATTCTAATTCATTTTAAAGTTAAAGCTACTCTAATTAAAATCGAATTTAGTTATTTTATATCCCCTTCCTTGAAAGGGTAACATACAGATACTCAGTTCGATCTATTTCTTTATCGCCTCATGAATCGTATGCTTGTAGCAATAAGGGCACAATTCTAATCGATTAGCCGTATTGCGCCAGTTCTTTTGAGTAGTATATCTGGAAATGCCCGCTGATATTCTATATAATAACACTTTTTCGAACACAACTGTTACATTCCAAAATCGCCGTTACTCGTACATCTTTACCCTTGGCCATGAATCTTCCTTTACTTTCGATTTTTTAGTTACTCATATTTTCGATTCCAAACGAAGAAGAAACAGAGGAAAAAATCGAAGTTAATAACTTTAAATCCAATTATAACAACTATAGTAAATAAAAGTCATATTAAAATAATAAGTAATACAAAAATTTCTAAACTCTATTTCAAATCGAAGTACAGTCTAGTTTTCATTTTAATATCTTGGAATACCTTTTCCTTATATTCTGCGCAGTTTCGATTCTTTCCCCATCTCTCTATAATTAATATTCATTTACATTTGATTTCAATTTCATTCGAGAATTCGAACTTGAACTCGAGTCTCGCAGATGTTGAATCCACTTTTATTTTCTTTTTTCTCTTTCCTTCCTTATTCGAAAAAAAAAAAGGTAAAAAAGAGAAAAGAGGAGAAGAGCGGTTAGTCACGGATATTTGATTGTATCTTTAATCTTCAACTATAATGAAAAAAAGGGGAATGTTAACGCATCCGGAAAAAAACGATTAATCTCTATCAATAGACCTGCTAAAGCCCCGAACCAAAGTGTACTTAGTACTGGTGCCACGGAGAGATATGTTTTTAAATCTCGCATTGAAAAACCTCCCTTCTAGTTTTATTTATTGTAATACATAAAATGAAAATAAAGATAATGCATATATGATCAGACGCATATGTAGTTAAGGACCGGTTAAAGTTATACACCCAATCCTTAAGTTAAATTTAATTGTACAATGATCCGTTAAATAAGATTTTGCCTTTTCGTAAAATCTTAAAACTAAAAAAACATCTTGCCGCGCATTTACGAAAAATACAATACTCATTTTGTTTTGTATATAATAGGTTAAATGAGACCAAAAAGACTAAAAGGGGAGAAAATGATGTATATCAATGGACGAAATAACAATGTGGAAAATAAGGCAGTAATTCTATACAATGACACTGTAGAACAATGGAAGGGATGTGGCGCAGCTTGGTAGCGCGTTTGTTTTGGGTACAAAATGTCACGGGTTCAAATCCTGTCATCCCTAGTCATTATTGCTCAAAGTAATAGTAATGGGGGATCACCTGAGATCGATTCAAATTGGACATAATCTTTCATTTTTATGATACTATCCATAAATCCCCTTTATTATAGTCTATTCGGATAAGAAAGCGCTCTTAGTTCAGTTCGGTAGAACGTGGGTCTCCAAAACCCGATGTCGTAGGTTCAAATCCTACAGAGCGTGATTGTTTAGTCTTAGGGCAAAATTAGACTGAGCTAGATCTAGATTCAGTAATTTGCACAGCAATAGGAATTTGACCTCCTGGGTATTAAAAAAAAGCAAGGAGGAGGTCAATCAAAAAAAAGAGATAATAATTAATCAAAGGTCTAACTGATCACCACGTCTGTATTGTAAATATGCAGTTACAAATAATCCAGCTAAAGTAATAGGAATTAGACCTAACACGATTCCAAATAGAAAAACTTCAATCATTTCAATTTGTTTGAAAGAAAAAAAAGAATATCTATACCTAAATATTAATACGAATTGATATGAATCTCAATGACCGGCAATTGATAATTGGGACGATACGTAATTATCGAATAAGCAAAATATCACACAAAATATCACATAAAAATTTCGTTTTATGAATTGCTCATTTCAAATATTCATTTTAAATAAGTCGTATTTTGCTCAACCCAATAAATAGAGCTGAGGTTATAGTTAAAGCTGCTAGTAGAAAGCCAAAATAACTAGTTATAGTAAGCATTAAGGAGCTAAATGAAATAGGTTTTTTATACATATGTTTAGAAAGCACTTACCTAAGTTTCAATTTTTGCAAAATAGGAATACCCAAAAATACCAATTGAAAGAATAAGTTCAATTGAAAGTTTGTTATTCATCTATCATTATAGATGGCACCAAGAAAGAGAAAGTAACAAGTATATAAAATGAAATAAATTCATCATCCGTAACATCTACCCATCCTGGAATTTTAATCAACCAATTCATTGAGTAACTTTTTGGTAAACTAATCATACGAGATGGGTCGTATAACTTCATTCAACAATGAAACTCTTTTGAAATTAGTATGGACTAAAATCATTTCGATTTTGATCATTTCTTCTATTGTTGAATTCTATTGTTGATTTTAGAGCGAAGAGTAACCTTAAGAAAATAAAAAAAAATTCCAACAAAAAAATGACTTATAAAACTACGAACGCAAATTTCTGAATCTCACATCTATTTAAAGTATGGAAATAGAATAAAGTAGGGTAAGAATATAATAATCTCTTGCATTGGAAAAATTTTCTATTTAATGGAGCATCATTTTAG